TCAAGTTAGTGAAGTTATTTTATTGTGATTCAACATTAAAAGAACAGAATCACGCTCTGTAGGATTTGAACCTACGACATCGGGTTTTGGAGACCCACGTTCTACCGAACTGAACTAAGAGCGCTTTATTATGATGGGAGATACGGATGTCAAGAAAAGGATTCTTTTTGTACCCCCAATACATCTTGTATGTATAGTATCATAAAATGGTAGATTGTGTCCAATTTTAATCGATCTCAATTGACCCCTCGTTACTGTCCATAGGAGAAGTGATAAGTAGGGATGACAGGATTTGAACCCGTGACATTTTGTACCCAAAACAAACGCGCTACCAAGCTGCGCTACATCCCTTTCATTTGTTGTACAGTGCCATTGTAGGGAATCCATGTTTTGTTTTCCACATCATAATTTCCTCTATCTAAATAGAATTTCTTTTGCCATTTCTTCTTTTTGGTTTTTTGGTTTCATTCTCATAAAGAATTATATACATACCTAACGTATAAACGTATAAAGGAATGAATATTTATCAGTAGTGCTCAGGAAGGAGGGTTCATCTTTTTCTGTTTTAGGGACAGGTAGATTTCATCTACCGGATCGTTGTATATATCCATTTTGGTTAGAGATTCCCCGTACAAATGATCTTTAACTACATATGCATCTGATCATATATGTATTACAATATACAATAAAGTCAATAAAGTTAACTTTAAAGAAGGAGGATTTTCAATGCGAGATATAAAAACATATCTCTCCACGGCACCTGTGCTAACTACTCTATGGTTCGGGTCTTTGGCGGGTCTATTGATAGAGATCAATCGTTTATTCCCAGATGCGTTGACATTCCCCTTTTTTTCATTCTAGTTATTGACATGGGAAGGGATCAAGAAGATTAGAGATACAATAAATTCTCTGTGACTAACCCCCCCCTTTTTCAGTTCTTTAGGATAGGAAAGAAAGAGTAAAGAATAAAAGTGGATTGAATCTCATCGAAACTCGGGTTCGGGTTAATATAGGGAGAACAGAAATGGAAATGTGGGTCGAGGGCAGGCTGTTCAAGATCATACAAGATACTAAATAAAATACTGGGATTGGGAATAATTGATAGTTAGAAATATTTGTATTACTTAATAATTTGATTACTCTATTGATTGCAACGAAATCTTTCATAATTGAATTGGATTTCGAGTTAGCAACTTCTCGTCTATTTATTTTTCATTCCTTTCTTCTTCGCTTCGGTTCGAATCGAAAATAGAAGAATTGAGTGAATTCAAAATCCAAAGGAGGTTCATGGCTAAGGGTAAAGATGTCAGAGTAGTAGTTATTTTGGAATGTACCAGTTGTGTCCGAAATGGTTTGAATAAAGAATCGCGGGGCATTTCCAGATATATTACTCAAAAGAATCGACACAATACACCTAGTCAATTGGACTTGAAAAAATTCTGCCCTTATTGTTACAAACATACGATTCATGGGGAGATAAAGAAATAAATCGAACGGAACGCGTGTGCCACTCTTCCAAGGAAGAGGAAGAAATTACATATATATATATAATATATACAAATCCAGTCCTATTTTGGTCGGATCCGAGATGAATGAAGAAATAGGATTTTAGAAATAAGAAATAAACCATGGATAAATCCAAGCGGCCCTTTCATAAATCCAAGCGATCTTTTCATAGGCGTTTGCCCCCAATTGGATCGGGGGATCGAATTGATTATAGAAACATGAGTTTAATTAATCAATTTATTAGTGAACAAGGAAAAATATTATCTAGACGAGTGAATAGATTAACCTTGAAACAACAACGATTAATTACTATTGCTATAAAACAAGCTCGTATTTTATCTTCGTTACCTTTTCTTAATAATGAGAAACAGTTTGAGAGAACCGGGTCGATCCCTAGAACTACTGGTCCTAGAACCAGAAATAAATAAGCCTATTCCTCTCAATCGAATCAAAACTCTAATTCGAACTCAGATTGAAGTTTTGTTCGAAAAAGCCGAGAGATTGTCGCGCCGTAATGTAATAATAAAAAAAAGAATGGGGGAAGAATAAATCTTTTTTTTTTTATTGAAACGTGTTCGTTCATTCCTACTACTTATCTTATCATACGAATTTCTACTATACCCTCCCGGAGTTCATTCTCCGGGGAACTCCGTTTAAAGTATTCCAGTGAATTCCTTCCAATCTCCTTATTTGATGATCGCATTGGAAATCGTGTCAAGACAATTCCTATTTGATATGGCTATTTGTGCAGGTATTTTACGATTAAGAAGCAACTGCCTCTTGTACAGATCAAGTATTAATCGACTATAACTATGGGATCCCCTATTCTCACGAGTTACTGCATTTATCCGAGTGATCCACAAACGACGAAAACTTCTCTTTCGCCTGCCTCTATCCCGATGAGTGGAAACCAAAGCTCTCATTTTCTGTTGAGTAGTAGTTCGAGTAAGTCTTGAATGAGCCCCTCGAAAGGTTGCTGCAAATAAACGAATTTTTGTTCTACGTCTCCGAGCTATATATCTTCGTCTAACTCTGGTCATTGAATCAAAAGAAACTTTGATGAATAACTAATTGATTTCTTTTCTTTCAGTCATTCTTTTCCCCTCTCCTGGTTTATTAATAACAAAACGGATTCTTCCGATGTATAAAATTAAAATACAAATTCCAATGGCTTTTGCTACTATAACCTTCCCAACCACGATTTTTTTATTTCTTCCAGGCATTTCACCTCAAAAAAAAAAAAAAAGAAATTGTACCGATATTAGGTATAAAATAAATCGTAAATGGACAAATAGTGGCTTCCATCGTTTCTATGGTTACTTCTTAAACGGCGAGGTCCTCTCTATACACCGGAGCCCCTTTCCTCATTTAATCAATGTTATTGGTAACTTGTACAGTTCACGCTCTTTGGCTCTACCGATGAATTATCGAGTAATAGGTCTTTTTTCAATGGGATCTATCCATACAGTGACGGCATTTAATTATGAAGGTTGAATAGGTAGCTGACCCTGTTAGTCCGTTCTTGCAAGAGTAGGAGCATAATCTTTCTGCTTCTTAAATATCATTCCCCCGCTTAATGGATAACCATTTGCTACCAATGGGAATTGCTTTTCATCTCAAATCGAGGTGATTGGATTTGCACCAATGGAAACCATAAATTCCATACAAATAGAGGTATACGAGAGATCTTTATTTTTCGATAGTGAATGGAGTTCTTCCATTCTATTCATTGGTACGAGTCATTGATACTGTAAAAGTCGTCTCATTTGTTCTAGCTCATGATCTGAACGAGTCGCACATACACCCTAGTACATGTTCCTCGACGCTGAGGACATCCTCGAAGAGCGGGGGATTTCGTGACATTTCTGATTGGCTGTCTTGTGTTTCTAATAAGTTGTTTAATAGTTGGCATGCTGAATCATATACAGAATGGGCTGGTTTAGATCGATCCTAACCGGATGATTATGAATTACTTCTTTACCCAGGTAAGAAGATAAAAGATCAAATAAGGGTTCATTCAAATTATGATTCGAAATGGAATCAAAGATTTATGCGAAATCCCCGGTATTTTCGATCGCTACAAGATCAACAATGCCATAATCTTGGGCTTCTGTTGCTGACATAAAAACATCCCTTTCCATGTCTTCGGATACAACCCATAAAGGATTGCCCGTTCTTTGTACATAAACCCTTGTGAGGGTTTCGCGGAGTTTCAGTAGTTCTTCCGCTTCCAGGATAAATTCTCCTGTGGGTGCCTCATAAAAAGAACTAGCAGGTTGATGGATCATAACCCTGATGATATAACATAATGAACGATTCCTCTATCTCGCATGATTGGGCGAAGGGAAGGGATAAAGAATAACAAGCAGGGAGAAAAAGATAGAATTGAACAACCGTACAGGCATCTTTTGTGCATACGGCTCTGTAATGGAATTTTTTTTTCTCTTTTTTCATCGAAGAAAGAGACAAGTCGAATCTATCAGACCCAGATCGTTGAATGATCCATTTACCATCCTTCCTTTCGGAGTAATCAAAAAATACTATGATGGTTCCGTTGCTTTATATATTTATCTTGTCTGTGATTCAGCAATCCCAAAGTTTCTTTCTGATCCGATCAAATAAAAATAAGTAAAAAATGATCTTTTTTTTTTTTTTATTTTCACACTCTTTCATAACATAAATATTGGAAAGAGACTTCTGATGTGGAAGCAAAAAGGTTTGTGACGCTGAAATGGACCCCGATACATAAGATCAAGTCGGAAATAACCTTTCTTTCATACTACTATCTCGATACATAATCTCATATTATGAAAAAATAATAATAGTTTGCTCATATCGAACTTGAAATGCCATGCTATTATTACTTAATATTATTATTATTTTATTCATATTCCATATGACGAAGGCATAGTCTTTTTTTCTCTCAAATAAAAAAACTCATTGGCGCCAAGCGTGAGGGAATGCTAGACGTTTGGTAATTTCTCCTCCAACCAGGATGAAAGATCCCATTGAAGCGGCTAATCCCATGCATATTGTATGCACATCTGGTGGCACAAATTGCATAGTATCATAAATAGCTATTCCTGGGATTACCCATCCGCCGGGAGAATTTATAAACAAATACAGATCCCTGGTATCATCCTCTATACTGAGATATACCATGAGACCAACAAGTTGATTCGAGATCTCGCTATCAACTTCTTGGCCTAAAAAAAGTAATCTTTCTCGATGAAGTCGGTTGATTAGGACAAAATTCTATTCCTTAGGAACCGTACACGCACCTTTGGGTGCATACGGTTCAAAAAATCAAAATTGAGAAAAAAAAAAAGAAATTGTCGATTCCAGCCCTATTTCTTTTTTCGTAGCGGGCTTTTTCTTCCATTTTTTAAGAAACATGAGTTTTGACTTGCTTCCCTATAAAATCAAAAAAGAATTCACTGAACTTATCGAGCTAACCCCTCATTGATGTATTGTTTCATCGAGATCTAAATCACGATGTAATTTTCTTGTTCCCGAATGGGCCTCTTCCACTCTTTTAGGTTTATGCTCTACTCCGGGTAAAGATCTGCCCGAATTCGATTTGCACATATAGGACAAATGATCCCAGTACCACTTCTTTTTGCTATGACTTCTTTTTTTTTTTCAATTTGTTTCATTTTCATGCCTTCCACAAAATATTCGATGTATTCATCATATTATTCCATTAATTGGCAATTTGGGATCACTCATATGGTATAAAGGAATCATTTCTGATAGGGTGGTAATCATACATGGATTACCTTGGTATTTTCTGAACGGAGCCTGTATACTTCATTTTATTGGTCCAAGCCAACCATAAATTCTTTTAATTGAGAATATTGATCCTCCAACCAAATAAATTGATCTAATTGCACTTCACGCTTCGAATTATTGATGGTTCAATCAATCTTTCTTGGGCGAAACAGAGGATATCTCGATCGGGGGAGAGAACGGGGAAATCCCATATGACCCAATATGTCTGACAAGTCACACTATACGTCAACCCAAACTGCATCTTCCTCTCCAGGACTCCGAAAAGGTACTTTTGGAACACCAATGGGCATTAAATGAAAGAAAAATGAAGTATTCTATTTCACTTTGATGTGGAAACGTAACAAAGAATGGTTTATTGTCTTCATAATATTGTCGTTTATCGTATTTTATCGATAGATTGGAAGATTCATAGAGGAAGACGGAATAAAGGAAAATTCTTACGAACGGATCGTTCGAATGAGAAACAAGTATCTATACATTCGCTCACAAAAAATAGGATTAATCCCCCCATTGCGTATTGGTACTTATTGGGTATAGAATAGATCTGCTTCTCTTTGTTCCTACGAACAGAATTGTTCAATTATTACTAACGGAACAGAATAAATATTAACCCTTGTTTCGAGATAATCCAATGAAAAGGTGAGGTCCATAGCATAGTTATTTCCAATGTGATAAAGTTACATAGTATCTATTTTATCTTTGAGAAAGGGGTATTTCCATGGGTTTGCCTTGGTATCGTGTTCATACCGTCGTATTGAATGATCCCGGTCGGCTGCTTTCTGTCCATATAATGCATACAGCTCTAGTTTCCGGTTGGGCCGGTTCGATGGCTCTATACGAATTAGCAGTTTTTGATCCTTCTGACCCCGTTCTTGATCCAATGTGGAGACAGGGTATGTTCGTTATACCCTTCATGACTCGTTTAGGAATAAACAATTCATGGGGCGGTTGGAGTATTACAGGAGGAACTATAACGAATCCGGGTATTTGGAGTTACGAAGGTGTGGCCGGGGCACATATTGTGTTTTCTGGCTTGTGCTTCTTAGCAGCTATCTGGCATTGGGTGTATTGGGACCTAGAAATATTCTGTGATGAACGTACGGGAAAACCCTCCTTGGATTTGCCCAAGATTTTTGGAATTCATTTATTTCTCTCAGGGGTGGCTTGCTTTGGGTTTGGCGCATTTCATGTAACAGGCTTGTATGGTCCTGGAATATGGGTATCCGATCCTTATGGCCTAACCGGAAAAGTACAATCTGTAAATCCAGCGTGGGGTGCGGAAGGTTTTGATCCCTTTGTTCCGGGAGGAATAGCCTCTCATCATATTGCAGCAGGTACATTGGGTATATTAGCAGGTCTATTCCATCTTAGTGTCCGCCCACCCCAACGTCTATACAAAGGATTACGTATGGGCAATATTGAAACTGTCCTTTCCAGTAGTATCGCTGCTGTCTTTTTTGCAGCTTTCGTTGTTGCTGGAACTATGTGGTATGGTTCAGCAACTACCCCGATCGAATTATTTGGTCCCACTCGTTATCAGTGGGATCAGGGATACTTCCAGCAAGAAATATATCGAAGAGTTGGCGCCAGTCTAGCCGAAAATCTGAGTTTATCGGAAGCTTGGTCTAAAATTCCCGAAAAATTAGCTTTTTATGATTACATCGGTAATAATCCGGCGAAAGGTGGATTATTCCGGGCAGGCTCAATGGACAACGGGGATGGGATAGCTGTTGGATGGTTAGGACACCCTATCTTTAGAGATAAAGAAGGGCATGAACTTTTTGTACGCCGTATGCCTACTTTTTTTGAAACATTTCCAGTAGTTTTGGTGGACGGAGACGGAATTGTGAGAGCCGATGTTCCTTTTAGAAGGGCAGAATCGAAGTATAGTGTCGAACAAGTGGGTGTAACTGTTGAGTTCTATGGTGGCGAACTCAATGGAGTCAGCTATAGCGATCCTGCTACTGTGAAAAAATATGCTAGACGTGCCCAATTGGGTGAAATTTTTGAATTAGATCGTGCTACTTTGAAATCCGATGGTGTTTTTCGGAGCAGTCCAAGGGGTTGGTTCACTTTTGGACATGCTACGTTTGCTTTGCTCTTCTTTTTCGGACACATTTGGCATGGCGCTCGAACCTTGTTCAGAGATGTTTTTGCTGGGATTGACCCAGATTTGGATGCTCAAGTGGAATTTGGAGCATTCCAAAAACTTGGAGATCCAACTACAAGGAGACAGGTAGTCTGATACAACATTGCTCCGGTATCTTTCGCCTCTATATTTGATTTTTTTGATTTGACATAAGGTACCGTAGAAATATTGATTTGAATCATCGCCTTTCTTTGCTCTTGTCCTTTCTTTATCTGGGAAATAATCCTAAATGAACAGGTGTGGAAGCTATAATTGTAAACAACGATCGAATCTATGGAAGCATTGGTTTATACATTCCTCTTAGTCTCGACTTTAGGGATAATCTTTTTCGCTATATTTTTTCGAGACCCGCCTAAGGTCCCGACTAAAAAGACGAAATGATTTTTCATTATCTTAATTGAAGTAATGAGTCCCCCATATGGGGGACTCATTACTTCAATTAGTCTCCGTGTTCCTCGAATGGATCTCTTAGTTGTTGAGAGGGTTGCCCAAAAGCGGTATATAAGGCGTACCCTGTAAAGCTTACAAGTGAACCAGATATGGAGATGGCGACTAAGGTTGCTGTTTCCATTATTAGAGAATTTCAAGACCACGATGGATCTATGCTACGATAAGATCGTTTATTTACAACGGAATAGTATACAAAGTCAACAGATCTCAACCAATGCAATAGTATTTATGGCTACACAAACCGTTGAGGGTAGTGCTAGATCTGGGCCAAGACGAACTATTACAGGGGATTTATTGAAACCATTGAATTCAGAATATGGTAAAGTGGCTCCTGGATGGGGAACCACCCCATTTATGGGTGTCGCAATGGCTCTATTTGCGATATTCCTATCTATTATTTTAGAGATTTATAATTCTTCCGTTTTACTGGATGGAATTTCAATGAATTAGGTCCATAAGAACCAGAAGCCCTAGCTTTTCAATCAAAAATGAATCACTTAGGACTCAGATTTATAGTCCATTCTGGTAGTTTGACCGTGGAATTCCGTTGTTTCGGTATTTCCGGAATATGAGTGTGCGACTTGTTATAATTGATCCTATTGATAGTACAGAGAATGGGTCTGTCATCTCGACAGAGATGGTTCTGCCTCGTCGGATATTCATCCTAGTATCTGGAGCACGGAATATATGGAATAGATCAAGAAATATTTGAACTATGATTCATACCTACTATTCAGACCTCGTGACTGGACTTCAAAAAATTTTCAAACAAAGAGGTATTTGATAAATTGAACGATTTTTCTTCCTTTAGAATCATGCTTATTTTGACCGAAGGACAAATCTTTCTCTGGATTTTTAGTCATTACATCTATGAATAAGTGATGATCAAATAGTTCTTACTCATAGAACCCTTGGTCTTAGTTTTTGGGTTTTATTGAATCATCGTGGTTCTAGTATGAATCTGAGGTTTCAATCGATTCATAGGGTCTCAACAAGAGAATTCCTATCAAAAAAAAATAGTAAACAATAGTCAATCTGCATTACGCACAAACAAAAACAACAAATCAAATAACAAATAAATAGGGGAATAGAAGATTCAAGAGGCCTGTAACGATCAACATAAAGACAGATGAGCTAACTTGATATTTTGGCATTCTCATCACAACAAAGAAGAGAGTTCGGATTTTGGTTCCTTCGTATCTTCAGAGACGATTGAATCAAGTGGATAAATAAGAAATTTCAAATTTTCTATTACATATCCATTGTAATCAGTATTTGGGTGTTTCTGCTTGAGCCGTACGAGATGAAATTCTCATATACGGTTCTCAGAGGGGGAGTCCCCTTGGTTTACCTATCTCAATAAAGTATATGATTGGTTCGAGGAGCGTCTCGAGATTCAGGCGATTGCAGATGATATAACTAGTAAATATGTTCCTCCTCATGTCAATATATTTTATTGTCTAGGAGGGATCACACTTACTTGTTTTTTAGTACAAGTAGCTACGGGTTTTGCTATGACTTTTTACTATCGTCCGACCGTTACGGAGGCTTTTGCCTCTGTTCAATACATAATGACTGAAGCCAACTTTGGTTGGTTAATCCGATCAGTTCATCGATGGTCAGCAAGTATGATGGTCCTAATGATGATCCTACACGTATTTCGTGTGTATCTCACGGGCGGATTTAAAAAACCTCGCGAATTGACTTGGGTTACGGGTGTGGTTCTGGCTGTATTGACTGCATCGTTTGGTGTAACTGGTTATTCCTTACCCCGGGACCAAATCGGTTATTGGGCAGTAAAAATCGTGACAGGCGTACCTGAAGCTATTCCCGTAATAGGATCACCTTTAGTAGAGTTATTGCGTGGAAGTGCTAGTGTGGGTCAATCTACTTTGACCCGTTTTTATAGTTTACACACTTTTGTATTACCTCTTCTTACTGCCGTATTTATGTTAATGCATTTTCCAATGATACGTAAGCAAGGTATTTCAGGTCCTTTATAGAGAAGACAGATCATAGATATTTGTAATCGATCATATATAATTTCGGGGAGGAACAATAGTGTTTTATTGCTACAAATATGGATTATTGAAAAGAATAAGA